TTCCTTGAATGGTTTTTCCATCATTCAATTTCAAACAAATTGGATGAAGAGAGAAGGCCGCAGTAGAAAGCGCTTTCTACTGCGGCCTTCTCACAAAGCCTAATCCGCTTTCGCTCGCCGCTACTAACGGAGTCTCGGTTGATTTCCTTTCCTTTAGCTACTTAGATGTTTCAGTTCGCTAAGTTTTCAAAGTCCAAAACAGAGCGCAGCACACTAATGCGCCGCCCCGCTTGGATACGGTTTCCCGATTGGAGATCCATGGATCACAGACGGTATCTCCCCATGGCGTTTCGCCCTTGAAAGCGTCCTTCCTTCTCAATGCCTAGGCATTCATCCGATGCATTATTTTGAATACAGTAGGAATTGCACCTACTTTACTAGTCATTATTCAAATATTCGCCAATGAGACTTCTATTCATACTTCAGAATGGCGGGCTTGCCTTCTAGTCAGGTCATTTACTGGAGCGGGTGCATTCAGGCTTGAAGACGAAGGTTTATGCATTTTGTGCATATTTTTACAAAAAGAATAAAAATCAAGAACATCTAATAAAAAAAAAGGCATACGAAAATCCAGGCCACTAAAATAACTGGATCGATTCACCCCTTAATTATCCCGTAAATGACTATTTCAAATCATCAATAGAATAATACGTATCTTATATTTACATATCGCATCATTCGCATTACAAGCAGAATACAGGGTTCCTTTCGCCTAGACACAATATAATGAGTATTTGCCTTATCACACCATTTCTTTATTTTAATATTTCTATAACTGAAAAATAGATCAAGAACGCGCAGAAATAACCAAGTTATGGATGCACTGCTGCTTTTTGTATAAATCCCGCTGTTCCATAAAAACCACTTAAAATATTTAGCGGGAGTAGGATTCGAACCTACACAACATTCAGATTATGAGCCTGACGAGTTACCAATTACTCTATCCCGCGCACATAATAAGGTTTTCTTCAACGGCGCCGCAAAATATTTCTTTTTGCGCAGCAGTTCCCCGCCCGCCCCAAGTATAGTTCTTTATTAGAAATATGTAATTTTTTTATTGCGAGTCTCTATGATGATTCATCTGTAGGCGCCGAGTGTTGCATAGTAATATTTGGCGAGCTTAGTCCTCCAGGACCTTCGGCCTCGCGACTGATTGTTCATCACTTTTAATAGCATTTTAGAACAATTGAAATTGGACGTTGTCCGGGCCTGGACCATGTCTCCCAAAATTAATAAATCAGTACATATAGCGTAAGACGATTTCACATTTCGAGGTCGGAATGGGATCGGGTGTTTTCACGTCTTACCATAGTGCCCGGAAGCGCGTAACGATTAATGAATAGAGTAAAAAGTGAACTTGCTCAGTCGTAGGTTTCCTGCGTTCAATGAGGTAGACTACACAAGTGCTCTCCGGCGAGAATCGCCGATCACAGGGCTCTCTAACTTGACTTTATTTTGATTTCTTTTAAAACCCTAAGAGAAAACCCTTCGGCCGCTGAGAAGCGCCCCGGCCCCGCAAGGCCGCAGGCCACGCGTCGGCTACATCAAATTGCCGCCGGTGATGCCGTTGTTATATGGAATTTAAGTCTTTATGTATTTTTAAGTCACGGCATATATATAACATGCAGATTTACTTCAGATTTCTAAATAAATCTAATTATTAATTATAACTTACATAAGATACGACCGCTTCTCGAGATGCTCTTAGCCGTGTTTGTTTTCTACATGGCTTGTCCAATCACAGGGCCCTGCCCTATGTTATAATGTCGTTTACTGCCCCTTTCTTATTATTTTTATTTTGACTTATTTTTTACGTACGAATAGGGCGATCGAAAGCAAGCCATGTAGACCTACTTAAATTTATCTTGCAACAAGCCGGAGCAACATACATTCGCGCGCGCTCCCATTTGCGGAGCTACAACAATGAATTATCTATGATGATTCATAAGCTACTAGCATAACGGCTAATTCTACTTTGTTGATATAACATAAGAGTATAGCCACTTAGTTCGTGAACAAGATCTATAATTAAACCTAAAGGTGTACTTTATATGATTGATCGTTTTGTCAAAACAACATTCATTATGTTGCATTTCTAGTTATCCTAAGAAACATCGTAAATCTTTCTTTACCGTGGCCTATCATAAAAGAAGGAGATTTAGGATAAGGTTAGTGACCAGCAAAAAAAGATATATATATCTTTTTTTTGCCTCCCGTAGGTTCAATTCTTATCCGAAAGTTCCTATCGGAAGAGGGATTTGAACCCCCGTGTGCGAATTATGATCCCGCTGTTCTAACCGACTAAACTATTCCGACATGCGAATTATTAATCCGCTGTTCTACTAATCCGCCGCTCTCTGGCTGTCGGATGATAATTCGCCTCATGCGCCCTTTAACCTGGCTCTGATAGGGCTTAACGATAGAAGTAACTGTTTATGTATGAAGTTTAAACGGAATAGATTATTAGAGCGCCCTGCGCCTTAGTGATATTCATAATCGCGACTAAAGCCATTATTGTGTAATAGTAAGGGCATTCACAAGCGTAATTAAAGAGGCTGCAGGGTACAACGGCTCTCACTGACTGACATAGACCAAAAAATCACTCAAGCCTTTAAATTAAAGGCTAATATTGCATTATGCTGGCCACTTTACCTTTGGGCTATGCAATCATAGTCCAAAGAATGAAGAGCACAGGGCGTATCTACAAAAGTAAATATTTTTTTTTGCTTATTCGTGTTACTAGCAAACATAACCGAACGACAGAAAATATATAGATGTATATTTTTTGGCTACAGATATGGCGATATGGCGAAAAATCATTATTTTTTTTGTTTAAAAAAAGGAGTCAATCCAGCCACAGGTTCCCCTACGGCTACCTTGTTACGACTTCACCTCAGTCAAAGGCCCCACCTTGGTATCCCACATTAGACCACCAATTACTCTGGTAGACCACACTCACCAACGGCGTAGAACACTGAAATAATGGGTGATCCTTGGTTTGATGCTTCGGGCGAAGCCAATTCCCATGGTGTGACGGGCGGTGTGTACAGGGCCTGAGTACATATTCACCGCGGCATGCTGATCCGCGATTACTAGCGATTCCAACTTCATGTTCTCGAGTTGCAGAGAACAATCCGAACTAAGGCTATCTTTCTGGATTCGCTCCGCCTTAAAGCCTCGCTTCCTATTGTAATTGCCATTGTAGCACGTGTGTAGCCCAGCCCATAAGGGCCATGCGGACTTGACGTCATCCCCACCTTCCTCCAGTATATCACTGGCAGTTTCTTGTGAGTGCAGTACATGGCATGGATTGTCAATTATGTTTACAAAGACTGGGTGCCACATTGTTATGTGTGCCACGCTATGAGAGCTGTGCTCGTCGAAGTACCCAACCGTGTGGTCGTAGCCATACGGCGTTGTGATATTCTTTGCGTGGTCTTTGTCAGTCTCAAATGATCAATAATCGACCCCAAAACGCATATCTTAGCAACACAAAACGAGGGTTGCGCTCGTTATAGGACTTAACCCAACATCTCACGACACGAGCTGACGACAGCCATGCAGCACCTGTATAAATTTTCGTACCGTCCTATTAAGGACAAGCAAACTTATTCATATGTCAAGGGCTGGTAAGGTTTTGCGCGTTGTATCGAATTAAACCACATGCTCCACCGCTTGTGCAGGCCCCCGTCAATTCCTTTGAGTTTCAGCCTTGCGGCCGTACTCCCCAGGCGGAGTGTTTAACGCGTTAGCTGGGCCCCTGATCAGCCGTTTTGCATACAGCGCAGACCAAGGACGAACACTCATCGTTTACGGCATAGACTACCAGGGTATCTAATCCTGTTTGCTCCCTATGCTTTCGCACCTCAGCGTCAGTAGAGACCCAGAAAGCTGCCTTCGCTTTTGGTGTTCCTTTGTATATCTGTGAATTTTATCTCTACACACGAAATTCCACTATCCTCTATCTTACTCAAGTGAATTGGTTCCAAAAGCATTCCGCCAGTTGAGCTGGCGACTTTCACTTTCAACCGGATTCACCGCCTACGTGCCCTTTACGCCTAGTCATTCTGAATAACACTAGCCCCCCCCGTCTTACCGCGGCTGCTGGCACGGAGTTAGCCGGGGCTTCTTATTCGAGTCTTGTCACAATCGCACACTCGATGAAAGAGCTTTACAAGCTGCGTTGCCCTTCTTCACTCACGCCATATTGCCGGATCAGGCTTTCGCCCATTGTCCAAGATTCCCCACTGCTGCCTCCCGTAGGAGTCTGGGCCGTGTCTCAGTCCCAGTGTGGCTGATCATCCGAAAAGACCAGCTAAGCATCGTAGGCTTGGTCAGCTTTTACCTAACCAACTACCTAATACTACGTGGGCTCATCAAACAGCGCTTTTTAGCTTTTATTTATTCGGGATTTGGCCCAAACTGTTTGGCAGATTCCTACGTGTTACGCACCCGTTCGCTACTTTGTTCTCATTTTGATTCGAAAACAACGTTCAACTTGCATGTGTTAAGCATATCGCTAGCGTTCATTCTGAGCCAGGATCAAACTCTTTTTTTTGAGTATGATTTTTTACACAGAAGTAGGTTTTGAACCTACCAAACTTCCAATAGAAAACCTCTGCGTATCACCAACTAAATCATCATCATACTAAGGTTTACTACCCATAAACCAAAATGCATTCACTATGTAGAACCTTTGGTCCAATAAACTTGCTATGCTTCTTTCGCATTATGGAATTACGTAGTGATTGCAGATTGTAAGTATGCTATATTCTATGGAATACCACGGTCTTCGTTGCAGGGTAGCCCCGCGGATTTTTTTGCCTTGTTGTTATTGATCTGAATTTTTAAATTCATTTTTTTTGTTCTAAGGCTCTGCTGACATTGCTAGTTGTTCACAGTGAGCCGGAGCTATTACCTAGGAAAGCCTCATTTCGGTTCTGTGTGGCTTTTATTCTTTTCAGTCTTGATAATAATGATATTTTTGGGCTGCAAGATTAATCGCGCAATTTTGGATTCGGGCCCTTTTATTTATTTATGATTATTCATGGCTATTCTTCATGGAATTACTTAATTAATAACAAAACTAAAAGATTAATAATATATTATGTTGAATACTTGGCTTTATAATGCAATTACATGTAATTGCATTATAAAGCTTTATAAATAAGGCGGACAATGACCGACTTGCCCTTCTGGCCTCGAGCAAGCATTAAAGGGCTGAAACGATCATAAACGTCCACCAAAAAAATATTTTCAAGCAAAAAAGAAACTGAACGAGATGGTAGTGCTTTTTTTCAGTGGCGTTAAAAATATAGTTTTTTTTATTAGTTTTAGTTCCTTTTGTATGTTGCTCAATAACAATTTAAGCATTTATCAAATATTCATTAGGGAACATCAGCCAAGGTGTAGCGCAGTCTGGTAGCGCATCTGTTTTGGGTACAGAGGGTCATAGGTTCAAATCCTGTCACCTTGAGTCAAAATCAAAGTCAACTAAAAACATGAAAATCAATCGACCGTTATCACCTCATCTTACCATTTATAAGCCACAGCTTACTTCTACTCTTTCTATTTTTCATAGAATTTCTGGGGCTTTCTTAGGGGCGGCCGTTAGATCACTTGTGATTACAACAAAGGCACTACTGCTCGAGGGGCTCGGGGCTTACCCGATGACAAAAAAAAGGAAGCATGCCACAAAAGCAGCGATAAAGGAGATATTCGTCGGCTGTCGGCTAGTTTATCGGCCTACTCAATAATCCTCCGCGAGTCCGCTGGCGCTTGCTAAATGAAATATATATATAAATATATATATATATTTCATTTAGCATGAGATGATAAAGCAGAATCGCAGTTCTTTTCGGGTCAGCCTACCCTACAGCGAACTAGTACGAAAAAAATGCACACGGGGAATCGCACGAACGAACACTGTTATGCTTTCAGCCTGCTGGCGGCTAAGAACAGTAAGGACAATAAAAAAATAGATATATTTTTACGCATGAAAGCAGATTACCCAAAGTAATGGGAACAGAGAACTAAACGACATCTCAAGCGCTATAGCTCACAGGTGATATCGGCGAGATCCAACCATACACTATGGTTTGAGTTGGAAATCAGAGGACCCATAGTACCTGCCTGATCTTAAAAGAACCGTGTAAACAGGAAACTTGCGGATTAAATAAAAGGCGAAGGGGTCTATGCACCTGCCTAGTCTGGCAGGTTTTACTCTCCAAAACTCAAAAAAGAAAACGGCAAATATATCTATTTTTTGTTGCGCCCTATTAACATCAAGATGTTAATACATTATATATGATGATACATCCAGTGCCATTGATAATCCAATCAGTAGCCGGGAAGGGCAGGCACCCAACGAGCCGCAGTCAATGGAGCCCGTCTCCTATAGGTTAAATCAGGAGAGTTAGTGAGCCGTATGATGGGAGACTATCACGTACGGTTCGGAGAGCACTTAGTAGGCAGGAGTTAATCATAACTTCCTACCGAAGTTTGACTCTATCCATTATGGTTTTTTTTAGTATTCTTTTTTTGAAAATAGGCGATCTTAACCTTACTTCTTATTATCTTTACCGGTACGCTTTTTTTTTTCTTTTTTATTTTTATTGGTTGATCTCAAGCGTAGTCAATTTCAGTTTATTGGCTTTGTGCTATCATATGAGTAATGGAATTCGTCATTTATTGTGGGATCTAGGTTTTTTTTTAGAATTATCCAAAGTATATACTTCCGGAATTATTATGTTATTCTGTGCAGCTTTTTTAGCTGTATTGAATATTATCCGATTTTATTTCTCATAAGCACGAAATACGATAACCCCGAAAAAAAAGTATATATATATATACTTTTTTCCCTGATAGCTCAGCGATGCCTCGGAATCGGGTCTACTTTATCTTACGAAGGCTTAACTAAGACAAGTCTACAACCTGTTCCAGTACTATTTTGGCTGACAGGATACTTTTTAGATAGGCAGAGCCGTATGACGGACAATTGTCACATACGCTTCTATAAGAAAGGGCCGGACCAAAAAGGCCAGTTTCCTTTTACTCTTAAAAAAAAAGTAAAAAGCAATGAAAGCTCATAGAGAAACCTTGGGGCATTGGCTTCTTCAAAGAATGACTGCCGCTTCTCTAATCCTAACCATTCTTATATCAAATGTTTCTACTTTGATTCTGTTAAATATTTTGTTATTCTGGCATATTCATGTGGGAATCAAAGAAATTCTGACAGATTATGTTCACCATGAAATAACACGAAATTGGATCTTGATTCTTTTCAGAGTATTTTGTTTAATAATTATCAAATATGTTTTTTTGTTTTTTGTTTTTTAAAAAAACTTTATAATCATCTAAAAATTCAAATAGTGCTATAAAGCAAAAATAAGCGCGGAGAGCGCAGCAAAAAAAATATATATATATTTTTTTTTCTAGTGCTAGTAGAGGCCGTGTCATGGATGAAGTTAGTAAGTAATTAAATGGTTACTAATGATGGTTTTTTTCATTGTCCTCTATGTGCTTGTTCTGGTTTATATCGCCCTTACCATAAAAAAAAGGGCAAAGCAGTACTTATTGGCTAAGGAACCGGCATGTGCTTGGCTTGAAACCGAGTTGGCTTTCAAAAAAAAGAATCTTATTATGGATCTAGTAAAATATTTAACATTTTCTATGATTCTTTTTCTTTTAGGTATTTGGGGGATTTTCTTGAATAGAAAAAATATCCTTATTATGTTAATGTCAATTGAGTTAATGTTACTTGCGGTCGATTTAAACTTTTTGGTATTTTCGGTTTATTTAGATGATATGATGGGTCAATTATTTGCTTTATTTGTTTTAACGGTGGCAGCTGCGGAATCCGCTATTGGGCTGGCCATTCTGGTTATAACTTTTCGAATTCGTGGGACTATTGCAGTGGAATTTAGGGCGACCGTTCGCGTCGCCTACAGTCATTGTTTAGCCATATGGAAATTATTCGCAGTTTTGCGCTAGCAGCCATATAGCAAACCACGCGAGACCCTATTCCGCGTGCCAGGCATAGAGCTTACCCAACCACCGTGTAAACGGGTAGGAACCACAGCATGCTCTAAAAACGTAGTTGGAAAAAAAAACAAGGAAGACCTCATGATGTTAGAGTATGTCTTTTAGGCTTTCAACTTGCTTTTTTGCTATCCTATAAAGCACAAAAGCACCCAAAGGACCACAGGCAGCGTTCAAAAAAGAAAATACGTTTGACCTGCGGTCTACTTCTTTGCTTAACAAATAAAAGATTAGTTATAATAAAAGGCAGCGAAGAGTGCATAGCAAAAAAATTTTCTTTTTTTTTTAAACAAAGCCTAAAAGTTCACAAAGCAAACGAATGATTCTAGCCCAAACAACCCAAGACCACTACGCTAGCCTGCTCTTGTATGAGATGAGCCCCTGCTCTGGCAAATCAAAGTCTCTTTCGGTCGAACTGGACCCGCAGTTAATCACAGGGAACTCCCTGTGGTAATGCACACGAGTGCGCGCTGTCAAGCTCTCGGTCTGCCATCAATAAATTATAGTAAGACCAGAATAGAAAAAGAAACCCTGCGGGCGGATATTACAGAGCCTGCACGAGGGAGCAGATTACCCAAATTAATGGGGACAAAAGACTAAACGACATCTCAACGCAAAATGGCCTTGAATTAAAATTAGCCAAAAACTGTAGGCAACACCGGTGAAATCCACTTTCGTCCAGCTGACCGAAGTGGATAGCAGAGGGCCCATAGTACCCGCCTGAGCCGTACGTAGTAACGTACGTAGTAAAAAGATTTTTTTCGCTAAAACTGCTAACAAAAGGGAAGGGGCCTAATCGTCTGCTGTACCTTAGCAGACCATATTCAACCACGTTTTCTAGCTAAGCCCCAGCAAAAAAAAAAAATATATATATATAAAAAAAAATATATATATATAAAAAAAAATATATATATATTTTTTTTCTAGAATGCACCATGTTCAGAGTATTAAGGATGAGCTCAAAGAAGATAATGAAAATGCATTTTTTTTATGTTATTATTTCTTGTTAGAATTCTCCATGATCATTATAATGAAAAAGCAAGTTGCTTTATGGTACTTAAGCCACTTAGAGATCGGTCACTAGAAAAACAAGCCAAAATCTAACGACAAAGGCAAATCCGAATAGAGGTTGAATTGGAGAGCCGTATGATGGGCGACTATCTCGTACGGTTCGGAGAGGGCTCGAATACCAAAGCATTCAATATGTTTCTGAGAAAGTTCCACTCTATTTAATTGCATGAAAGGATAAGCACAAAAACAAGTGCTTCGTCTCTATTCTTCAAATACGGAGTATATGGGAGAGGCAGGATTCGAACCTACGTAGAAAACCTTCAACAGATTTACAGTCTGTCGCTTTTAACCACTCGGCCACTCTCCCCCAAAAGAAAGAAAAAATTCTTTATTTAGAAATCGGTCAATCCGCGCGTGTATGTATGTATGGTATGTAACCTTTCATGGGTTTGAACTAATCGATAGATGCATGTACCCTTGGTATATATTATTGATTTATTTATTATGCACTTTCTTTAAGCATCCTACAGGATTTGAACCTGTGACCTTCAACTTAGAAGGTTGTTGCTCTATCCAACTGAGCTAAGAATGCAGTACAATACTAACCTTCATTCATTCGTGAACTACAAAGAAAAAAGCTGTCTTCGTATAACGAATAAAGGGCGCGCAGCATGAAAATAGCACCAAAAATGAAAGAGTCATACATAAAGCAAAAAAAAAATATGATTTAGCCATAGATTCCCGTGGCTATATGCGCTCCATGCCATGCCTTTTACTCAATTAAATAGAAATGCTCGGCTGTAATACGGTTTTAGTACATAGTAATTGCATTATGATGAATGAGTACCCTTAAATGTAGTAAAATTCTAGGAGCAACCCCTTAACTACTAATGAAATGAAAATAAAATCTTGGTAGGGCCTTACGATTGATTGCACACTTTGCCGAGCGCAGTAAAAGCCAACCCAACGTTTTTTTCGTTCTTATTAGGTTTAACACACAATGAAATATCACGAATTTTTTATTTAAAACTATTCTGAAAGAAGTTAGAATTCGTTTTTTTTGGATATTTATTTGCTTTAGTTTAACATGGTTTACGTGTTATTGGTTTTCAGAAGATTTGTTTTTTTCGTCAGCGAAATCCTTTTTTATTCTTTCTTATTCAGGTTTTATTTGTACACAATTAACGGAGGCCTTAAGCACGTATGTTACTATTTCTTTAATATCATGCTTTTATTTTTTATTTCCTTTTTTAAGTTATCAAATCTGGTGTTTTTTGATTCCTAGTTGTTATGAAGAACAAAGAAAAAAATACAACAAATTCTTTTACTTAAGTGGTTTTTGCTTCTTCCTGTTTTTTTTTGTTACTTTTGTTGGGATAGTTCCTAATGTTTGGCATTTTTTATATGAATTGAATAAAACATCAACTAATCTGCTTATAATAAAGTTACAACCTAAGATTTTTGACTATATTTTATTAACTGTTCGTATTTTGTTTATTTCATCAATATGCTCTCAAGTACAGGTACTTGTGATCTTTTTGTTAGAATCAAAAGGGATTTTTGTGAAAAGCTGCATAAAAAATCGTCGTTTTTTTATGGTTCTTTCGATTTTTACAGCAGCTTTTTTAACACCTCCAGATATCTGGTGTCAAATTGTCGCTTGTTTACTTATTTATTGTATAATAGAGTTGACCATTTTTTACGCATTGATTATACAAGTTTATAAGAAGCAACTAGTCCTTTAACCGAAATTGGGCTATGGCCAAGGACCAGGCCGCGGAGCGCAACAAAAAACAAAAATATAGATATATTTTTTTTGATCTTTGGCCTAATTTTGCTTGCTGCTATGCATTAAGCTTTAACCATCTATCTATTCCTTCTTGGCTACCTTTCTTTTCTTCTTGTCGATGCAGGAAGAGGACGCGCAGAAGCCCAATAGCTTTTGTTCGCGCTGCCCTTTTCCACCCTAGATGCTTTATGGTTGATTTGGATCCGACCAAGCAGAGCAAAGCGACCATGACGACGCCATCAAGCAACAAATAAGCGCTTCGCCGAAATGGAGCTGCGACGCCCACTATGCCATAGTCTTCGCCAATTTGATATGATATGAGACCAGGCTCGCTTATAGCTGTTACAAAACTAGCCAGGGCGCAGCAAACAAAAGTATTTTTCACTCCACACTACAAAGCGGACTTAATTCCCCGCTTATTTTCCTGTCTTTAGCCTCGAAGACACAAAAAGATAATACGAGGCCAAGAAAAAAGCTCGTAGAGCATAAAACGAATGCTCCGTCTGCCCGGGCATACGAGCTTTACTTGATTTTTTTGCGCAATTGTAGTATTGTCTTTATGTCTATAGCAAAAAACCAAAAGTGGTTTAAAAAAATCAAAAGATTCCCGGAATATCTTTTTTTCACCATCTACGAGAGATTAACTCTGTTATCGCTCTGCCAATAAATAATTTCCATACGTTCCTGCTTTAATCAAGAAGGTCTAGATCTATGCTATAAGGGAATTGTATTTGTTGAGGTTCATATAATACCACGGCTTTTAGTGTTTTATAATTAACCTCTAAATGAGTAGGTTTTATTCTCCATATTCGGTTACTCTGAAAATTTTGTCTTATTTTTGATCTAATGAAATAGAGAAAATTATCTTGAATAGATATAAGATCACCCTTAGATAATTGAAAACCAGGAATATTGACCATTTTATAATTGACACAAATTTTTTTATGACTTATTAGCTGCCTTGCTTGAAAAATAGTTAAACAGAAATTAAGACGAACCAGAATCACGTCTAATCTTCGTTCTATATCGAATAACAAACTGTTTTTTTTATCTAGATAAGTCTGCGTTTTAGACCTTTGCATCTTTTTAATGGGTAATTTTCCATAAAAAAGGGACAACTTTTGTATAGTTTGTAATTCTTTGGAAAAGTCAGATTGTTTTTTATTTGTTTTTTTTCGAAGCTTCAAAATAATGGCTTTTTGTTTTTGAGTAAGTTTTTTGGTCTGCCAAACATTTTCCGAAATTTGACGACAAGTTTTAAATCTTGATGCAGGCATATGAAGTTTAATTTGTTTTTTTAGCCATTGCGGATAACGGGAATCGAACCCATATCTCCTGCTTGGAAGGCAGATAATTTACCTTTAATCTATATCCGCCTAAAATTTTTTTTTCTTTTTTCTTGCTTTTTTTTTTTAATTTCCATTTACATAGCAAATTAATATTAGGTTGATTATTGGTTCCTTTAAGCCAATAATCTTATTAAGATAAGGATGGATGTCTGAGCGGTTGAAAGAGTCGGTCTTGAAAACCGAAGTATTGAGAATACCGGGGGTTCGAATCCCTCTCCATCCGTAAGTAGGGTAATTAGTTAACCTTTTTTAAAACAAAATAGCATGTAACCTTTCCAGATCTTAACGTTGTGTAATTATTTTGCAGAATTAAGCAAAAAACAAGATATTCTCTTTATGAAAAAAAATATATAATCATTATTTATGATGATTCATTCAAGAAAAAGTAATGATCTTCAGCTGGTGGCTCTGTGCTTGGTAGTCGAAAAATAGGGCAGTACCCTGAAGAGCTTGAGGAGATTTTTACTCAGCAGGACAGCGCGTATCGTGCCGTGGCTTAGCTCGAGGCGCAACACTGAGCCATGTCGCAAAACGCGCCACGGTGCACTGGACCGAAATATATAGATGTCATAATCTGTATAGTATTGGGTAAATCAAAAATTTGCATGTTTTTGTACATCACATGCCCAACCACAATATAACGAAGACAACAATAAGAAATAACATAATAAAATCGCCAGTATACCAATCAAATGACCTACAAGAGAAACTACCGGCACTAGTGGTTCACTGCGCGAAAGCAAAGAACCGCTTCGCCCTCTTTCTTTTAATGCAGTCAAAAAGATACGATGCTTAAATAGTACACCCGCAAAGGCAAAAAACAATATGACTTATGGATCATTAATAAGCAAATCTAGTTTAGTTTATTTTTCCAGTAACGAACCATGAGAAATAACTTTATCTACAAGCACGATTCAGAAACCATAAAACACGACCTAACCTACAGGGTTAGGCCAAATATGATGGTGTAAGTTCAATTCTAGTTCGACGAGAGGGCCTTTAACCCATTCATATGACTGTGATTATTGATCAACGATAAAAAATCTGGCAATCCATGGGCCCTTGAGCTACCATTTGAAATGGTATTGAGGCCATTAGGAGAGTCTAATAACTAAAAAAAAAAAAAAAAAAATTTCCACAGATTGAATCAAATTTTGGCGGATATGATGGAATTGGTAGACATGCCAGGTTTAGGTTCTGGTGACTATAATGTTTGTGGGGGTTCGAGTCCCTCTATCCGTACAAGTCGGAACTTCAAGTTCTGCGATCACTAGGCCTTTAGTCGTTCGGCTAGCCTACTATATAATTACTGTTTCTTAGTTAATACTGCTTCTTGAAACAGTATGCCACCAGCTATGGTAGATTTCGAGCTGCACCCGGCATATTCGACTAATGGAAGTTGAATCACGAAGTGACCACAAATTTACGCGCAGGTCAACCAAATATAAATGAAGAATAAAAGTGCCCAATCCACAGTAAGCGCCAAGTATAACAATATTATAAAGTGATGACGATAAAATAACATAATGAGTCCACGATTTTTCCTAGGTAATATAAGCTTGAAGCTAACCCTAAACTCTGCCCTTATCATAAAACATAAGGCTATGACGATAATTTTCAGAAACTTATCTTTCCTTAAATTATGATTATTATCCGCGGAAGTTACGAGGCTCCAGAAACAAATATTTGTTTAGCATTATTATTTCTTAAATATATCATTGTGATATATTTGATATTAATATGACATGCATTTTCTAATCCTAACCTACTTGTGCGGGAGGGACCGCAGTGATCGCACTATCCTCTAATCACCGCGGTTATTTTTGTGTATCTAACGCCTAAAAAAAAACAGGCTTAGTAATTCGAGTGGTTAGGTCTAAGACCCATATCAAGATTAAGTGTAACCAGATTGCTTGATCTATAGATAGAAATCCCTATGATGTTTTGAATTTTTTCATTAAAGATTTACGGCTGCGGCCCTCATCTAAATTCATAGACATCTTTAGAACAAAGGACATTTGACAAAAAAAAGGTATAACTACTATTAGGAAATTTAGTATTATATCATAAATTTGTAAATCAATGGGTCTTTCACTTCGCATAGTATCTGTACTCTTGCTTTGTGGATTGAACACGAGTCGTGATCAAACTGTTTTTAAGAATTGTGAGAGAAGCCATGCTGCTTGATTGGCGAAAAAAGAATATACGTTTATTCATAAGAAGTGTGCTCAATTCATAAATCAGATTATAAACTATTATGTGCTCTATTTATTTACTATGTATGCATAAGAGAACAGCTCAGGCTTAAAGTTATAGGTCCTTCATTCATGATATAGATGAATAATTCGATTATGAAAAAATATTGTATATTCTAGGAGAACATAAGCAAATTAACCGCCCCTACGTTGTTCCGTTATGAACCATTAGCAGAGGCAGAGTGGGAAGTTATTTCGTTTTTGTTTTAGGTGGGTGCGTAGCACTTTACAGGCTTTGGAAAAAAGGCCGTAGGTAGATTTCTTGGAGTATAGCCAAGTGGAAAGGCTTCGGTTTTTGATACCGACAGGCAAAGGTTCGAATCCTTTTACTCCAGATTTATGTAATTTTTCATTTTATACAAAAAATATATATATATTTTTTTTTCAATTCCAATCCAATCTATATAAAGCCAGCTGACGTAGAAAACTACGCAAGCCTCCCAATGAAGCCAAAATAAAGCCTATCCAAATACAGAAAATGAAAGGTAGTTTCATTATGGTAATATACCAGCCTGTTTCAAAACTTCCAGTTCCAATTAAAGCATATAGATCCGTAAAAAGATTACTATGTATAGCCACTTTGGTAGTGCTTGTTTTTTGATTAGAAAAAGAAAATCTTTTTTCTGGGAACACAGTCAACCAAAGTGGGAAACTATGATGTTCGCGATTTTTCCATGATCTGTCACCATGGAAAAAAGTTGAAAAAAAATATATATATTTTTTTTCAACTTTTTCATTCTGGTACGAAAGCGCAGCAATTGGCAACAAGTCGATTATGGCACGAAGTGATTCATCATAATCAAAAATGAATGGATTTTTTAAGGACGGTTTATAAATAATCAAATTACCACAAATGGAATGAAAGGTGGGTCCATGTAATTGATCAATACCTCGCAAACAACAATGCTCTCTTCCTATATGTAGTTCAGAACCTAAAGGCAATAATTGAGTAAACTGTCTCTTTTTTGTGTTGGTTAACCTAAGCCACAGCATCACTGCAGGGGCTTGGCTTCCGAACCGTACGTGAGCCTACGGCCTCATACGGCTCTTCTCGAGGGGAACCTGAAAACCGAATAATAAATAATAAAGCGGAGATTTACATGGCATTCGCCTAAAAATCTTTTTTTCCTGTTTATTCTGCTTATATGAACTCTTCACTATTCGTTATGCTGCGCCCTGAGTCCCCGCGTCGGCCTTTTCTTCGAGATTTACTTTACTAACGCGAGCAAAGTGAGCGTTTGCCCCGAAGGTCTTGTCTTTTCGGAAGAATCCTGTTCCCACTAGCTTACGGCCCGGCTGGCCTGCCAGTTTTACTGGAACTTAATGGGAATTATTCCGTTCCCTGGTTAGATTTTTGGATGTGAGATTTACTCCACGAAGAACAGTACGAACGTAGATGATATCATCACGACCTCTCTTTCCGTATTGCTAGGAATGCTTAACGCCATTTCGCCAACTAGCGTTACCCGCGGCCTTTCTTGCCATTGGCAAGTCTCTCAGTGTGGTCAATACTGGGTGTTTTTGAGCAGCGAAGCTTATACCCATTCACATTAAGTTCATCCTAAGTCCTTGAACCTTTTGCACTAATTTGGGAAGAAGCCGTCTTCCTATTAAGGTTCAAGAGTCGACTGAGCATCTCAGCGGCGGGATTTAGAACCCGAATTCAACCAGAGTTCACGCCCACATGGCGTGAGCTTAAACACGAAATGATCGCGCATAAGCTGCCGGGTCGCACGACAGAATAACACCCATAATAAAGATGCAAACTCCTCCATGTGAAATTTTCATAGTCATGGGAACTTTTCGAAAGTCATGATCAACATCCATCAGTCTTTTTGGTAAGGCGCGAACAAGAAAAAATCTATTCCAAATATTTTCAAGGACGAAAGAATAAGCTTGCGAAAAAGCAAGCAGAGAATAAAAAGCCAAAATTTTGGCTTTTTCGTTGAAGCCGAAGGTTTTTGAAAATTGCAGCAAATAAATCAAAAATATTTTTGATTTATTTGAAAGAAATAAAAAGGAAAAATTTTCTTTCTTTTTATTTCTTTGTTTCTTTTTTTTGTTAGGCCAACAAAGCGCTTGGCGCTTTCTTCTTTGTGCCCGCTTACGCGGTTTCATTTCTTCTTTTATTCCAAGCTTACGCTCCTTGTTTGCCCACGTATCGCGCTTATATTTAAATAATAAAAAAAATGTACAAAATAATAAAAAACAAAGCACACCACAGAAAGATTCTAAATATGACAAGTCTCCCATAAATTTAAAAATAGAAAAATGAAAAAGAAGAAGAAAAAAGAAAAAAAATGCATTTTTAGCTCTAGTTTTTGGGGAGCTTTTTTCAATTATGTTGAGTAATAAAATGGGTTTTGCTCTTACCAAAACTATCCTTTCTGTTTTATCTATAGAGCGTATGAATCCCCTGGAATGTACATGAACTAAAAGCAATAATAAAGAGGTAAAAATAGGTATTATAGTACCATGAAAAAAAGGAGCACCTGTGGGAACATCTCTACTTACCAACCATTGAAATAGTATGGGTGCTGCCGTACCACGAAGCACAACCATAAACATAAGAAAAAAAAAAAAGTTCTGTAGTTGGACCATCTGCTCTATTTGTTTTTAGGATTTTGCTTTTTCGAATAAAAGAATACAAGATAAAAAAACTCAAAATTTAAACAAAAAAATGATTAATTTTTGGGCTTTATTTTCTCTTTTTTGGCCTCCGGCGAAGGCTTTGCGCTCCTGGTACGCTACCTCCGTAGCCATAGCTCCTGGAAGGCGCGGAGCCTTCGCATAGCAAATGACGAAAAAGCCAAAGGTTTCACCGTGTGGATTCGAAATTAAGCTAGCTTTTTATCTCTTTAGCCCGAGAAAAAGAGCTTTTTTTATTTATGTATTTTACTCGTTTTGTATACAATTAGTTTGTCATGGCCTTCTTCGTCCTCCATCAGCTTTGATAAACGAGTAAATTTACGCAAGTGCACGAATAGAGTGCTTCGCCGCGAATACCATAAGATCTGGTTTACGGGTTTTGGGGCCCTCAGGCTTTGATTCAATGATAAATCAGATAATGCACCAACTAGCCTAGTACTTGATTGCTGCTTCATTTGAGAAAAAAACATCAAAGATATGCTAGTAATTAAGAAGAAAAAAAACCATAAAAAGATTCCTCGTGTAGAATCTGTAGCAAAACTATGAACAGAAGTTAGCAATCCAGAACGTACAAAAAAAGTTCCTAAAACACAACATAGAAAAGTAACCATATTAAGAAACAAAGTCCAATAATTCAATTTAGGTAAAATTACTGAATGAATACAAGCTGTAGCTAATAGCCAAGGCATAAAAGAAGCATTTTCTACAGGATCCCAAAACCACCAACCCCCCCACCCTAATTCATGATAAGCCCACCAACTTCCTAGCAATATGCCTACAGTTAAAAAACACCAGCATGTCAAGATCCAAATTTGAATTTGTTTCCACCCATGGTATTGTGGGCCAGAGACCACTTTATTCGCGCTACGGGTCCAACCAAAATGCAAAAACGCAGTATTCGCTTTACGAACAACACGCTTCGTCCACTGGCTCTTTGTGAGATTCAGCCGCTCTTTTGACCAAAACAAAGAAGGCGACACCAAGTGCCGAAGCCCGAGCAGGCTCCTATTGCGTAGCAAAATAAAGGCAAAACTAGGATGGAGAGAACAGGTATTTTCAAATATATTTTTTAGAATTTTTTTTGCATTCTCCTGGGTAATCAGCTTATTTGTTATGCGAAAGAAAGCATCAAAAATTTCGGCCTTGCTTTCCTTTCGCATCGGCAAATAGAGTGCAGAGATACCATTCATTATTTTAGCTAAACATAAGCAAAAACCAATAGCACTGGCGACATATCCTGCATAAATGCAGGGAGGATGTATAGCTAATATAGGATCTTGTAAAACAGGATTTAATTCTGCAAGTGATTTAGTACAAACAAATGAAATTCGAACAAAAGGATTGGAACTTGCTAATAAAAAAATCAAAAAAAATAAAGCAATGCCCATATAAATTCGCCGTTCATCAATAAAGGAAACTTTATTATTTGCATTTTGTGCCAAAAATAAAGAATCTAAATTGTTACATAAAGCGTAAAGCAAAAAAAAAAATCTAGATTTTTTTTTTTTCAACTCTTTCCATTTTTTAAGCCTTATGGGCCTTCTATTTTCTTTTGTATTTGCATTATTTTCTAACCTTTTATTTGAGGGCTCTTGAACGATACCTGAGGGCGCCGCTTTGGATTGGCTCTCAAGGGAGCTTTTACGATTTATAGTACCAAACAGGTTCTGCAACAAATGATGTCTGAATTGTTTATTCTCTTTCTTTATAAAGAAAGCAGAGCAAAAAGCCACAAGCGGTCTGCGAAAAAAAAATAGATTTTTGCTGCGCCCTCGTTTTGAAACATTGCAAGGTCGAACCCGATAACCCAAAAAAAATCCATAGAAACTTAGGATCCAACACCATAATAACAAACTGCCCTCATGATTAGACCATGTTCCTGATATTTTATAAAATAAAGGCGCATTAGCATTTGAGTTGGTAAATACATTATAATTAGAAAAATCAGAAGAAATATAGCAAAACAAAATACCAAAGAAAGAAATAATAAAGAAAAAAAAATAAAGTGAAATAGCCGCAGGTCTTTTGTTGTAAGTTAATGCAACGAAAATACTCAGTACTAAAAAATAATGGCCCAATTCATTATACATTTCAGTAAATTTTGCTTATAATTGGCAAAAAAAATCTATTTTTTTGCGTTTTTTAACGCAGAGCGTTGCTTTGCTTCTTATAAAGCCTTGAACAACTTGCTTAAACCCAATAAAAGTCCACCTTTCCTTAGGTGCTTTTGCTTGATCTATTGTTTGTATAAAAAAAAACCTGTTTTCTATTGTTGTTTTGCGGATTTATTTGACTTTTTATGGAAAAACTAGAAAAAGATAAAATAATTTGACGTGTTTCCAAAATAAAAAAAATCCCGCTTAAACAAAGAAAGCTAATAAGAATTAACAGGATTGGAATGAGCATAGAAATATGTATTGAAGTACCAAATTGGCTAATGCTGGAAGGTTGATGCAATGTATTCCACCAGTTTACAGAAAATTTAATTATTGGTATATTGATTAACCCTATACAAATAAAAATAGAAGCGACGTCCGCGGAAAACTGTTGAAAACACAGTACACCTAAATAAATAAAGAACAAGATTAATACAGAGGTTAAACGAGCGTCCCACACCCAAAAGGTACCCCACATAGGTTTACCCCAAAAACCCCCGGTTAATAGGGTAAACAATGTAAACAAAGCACCTATTTTGGCGCCGCTTTTGGAAAATAACTGAAAAAGCGGATGTTTTGTTAATAAGAATAACACACTGCTGATAGCCATTGCAATATAAATAAGTAAACTCATCCAAGCGGCTGGAACATGCACGTAGATAATGCGAGAATTTTCACCTTGTTGAAAATCGGATGGTGCTACCCAAATACTTAAATAAATAGCCATTGCTGCTAAGAACCAACAAAATCCAATGAGAATTCGTGCATAGCGAAAAGAGCATAACATGATCAAATAAGGTCGTAGTATTTCGAAATACATAGGGATTTTATAACCTTTTATCATAAAAGAATAATCCATCAATAGCCCAGCTAAAAAAAAAATATGGATCATTTCGTGCTAATTATTAAAATTCGACAGCTTTTTTTTCTGCTTGATTTGCTCTTTGCTTTGTGGAAACCTGCCAAAAAAGAGCCAGCCCAGCAAGGAAACAAATTTTCTTCGCTGAGCGCTGCGCTTTGAAGCGCTTTACTAATAAGCCTTCCTAAGACATCTATAATGCAAAAAAAAAGAAGCTTTGCGCTCTGCTAAGCTGGATCATTCCCATCTGGGCCATTTAGAAATAGTTTTCTTACTCAAACTTCACCAAATCCCTGCTTTCTCCTTCTGCTAGAATTAAACAGTGTACAGAAGTCTAGTATAGAAAATAAATACAGAAGGAAAAGAATATATATATTCAAAAGAATATATATATATTCTTTTTTTGTTTGCTCCACAATATTTACGATGAGTGAGCCGGTATACCCGCAAAGGCAATCAATTCTATTGGCTTATCAACTTTTGTAAAATAATTAAAACCAAAATAGAATAAAAAAATAAAAACAAAAGTAAATATCCCATTAATAAAAGAACATGAAACCATTCTGTTTCGGTAGAGGCACAAAAGATAATTAAGGGTAATAGAGTGGGTAAAGTGGTAAGATTTTGCAAACTGTTCCAACTATGAGATATTATTCCAAGAGCCAAACAAGAATGAATACCACACATAAGAGTAAATATCAGACTTCCTATAATAAGGGTGAACCAATTCATTTTGAGTTGATCAAATTGGTATAAAAGTTGTACCACTGGGAAAGTACCAAAAATACCACTTATTTGAAGAACCCAATGACCTACCAATTTAGAAAGTAATATTTTTTGCAAACAATAGCCGCTTGAACAATACAATTCGAGTGTACCATCTTCAAAATCATTCTGAAAAAGACGTTCAAAAAGAAAAGAAAACAATAAACAAATCCAAATTAAACCTAAATGAAAATGACATAAGAAGTCTTTAGAAAAGCCTATCATTAAGGGCGTGACTACGATATATGACAGAAATAGAGAAAAAGTCGTTATTAGTGTAGATGAATTAAGTAAAATCTGTTGATAAAAAAGTTTTAGAAAGAGTTTCAAGGTTCTTTTTCTTAATTTTCAATCCGAAAAAAAAAATATATATATTTTTTTTTTAGCTAGGGCCTGCGGCCTCGACTTAAGGGTTTTCGCGAGAGCGGCCAAGCACTTTGTGAAAGAATGACTGTTTTCGTAATCAAATTACAAAATAGATATACAAACTGTATAGAATCATCATTCACTGGAATGGGATAAGTTATTAATTTTTGTAATCTGTTTGAAATATTAGAATCCACCAAAGATACGATAGGTATTTGTAATTGATTGGCTTCAAGTATAGCCATAGAATTTTTATTTGCATTTATTATTATTAAACAATCTGGAATATCGTGTGTCATGATTCCTTCAAAACATTTTTGCATCTTTCTAAAATGCGAAAAAAAATCGAAGGGCGACGATGTAGAGGCGTCTTTAAATTTGGAATGCGCAGAGAAATTCTGAAAGTGTTTTTGTACATTTTTCATATGTTTGCGATTGGTCAAAAATCCTCCAATCCATTTATGATTAATATAGCTCTGATTGGTTTTTTTCGCCATTTGTTGAACTATTTTATTATATTCTGGATCGGTATTTACTAATAAAAAATGGCCTTTTGCACGAATAATAGATTCAATCAAATTACAAGCCCTTCGTAAACAAATAAGTGTTTTTTCTAAATTAATAATAGCCATTTTATTTCTAAATCCGTATAAATATCCTTGAAAATCGGAAGTAGGTATTCGATGGCCCAGATATGCATTTGTACTTAATAATTTTTGAATAACCAACAAACTAGAATTGTACATAGTTCCTTTTTTTTATTTCTGTTTAGATAGCTCAGGTGGTTAGAGCAAAGGACTGAAAATCCTTGTGTCAGTGGTTCAAATCCACTTCTAAACACAATAGAGTGAAGCTTTATATTAAAGAATTTTTAAAGAGTTCAGATCTTAAAAGAATAAAGTGGTCTGAAAGTCGATCTTGCAGTGGCTTTAAACAAAAGCATGCTTCGTTCTGGAGACTGCTTCACAAAAAAATATATATATATATTTTACTTATCTTGCTTCTTATCTTCGAGAAAAAGCAACCTCAAAGTTTGAAACAAGGCCTTGCCAAAAGGCCGCGGGCGCTTAGCCGGTTGTTGCTTGCACTGTCTGTGTTGCAGATGGCGGGTAAGTAGAAAGGTTGATCAAAGTTTTTAACCTTCTTTAAATAAGAAAGTGCAGCACTTGTAAAGAAACAGTAGAATTTAAAGTAGGCTAAGGACGGATTTGAACCATCTTTCTAGGATTTGCAATCCAATACATTACCTTTATGTTACTTAGCCATTTTTCTATTTTCAATATAAAAAAAATGAATGAAAGGCCACAGTCTTCGCAGCCCTTTAGGCCTCACTTGTTAAGAGCCGCGTGTGTATTCACGCGGCGACGGTATCGGACTCTTTTTTTGCAAGATAGGCCAACTAATAATAGAAAATGGATGATATCAACATAAAAAAATCTATACTTTTTTTTTCGTGGCTTCGAGCAAAAAGCCGTATGACACAAAACTATCATGTACGGCTCTATGAAAGGACACAACAATAGCAGCCCGAATTTCGCCCCACTCTCTAGCAATTACTATGTAATTGCATTCCTCATGGAACTGATTATAAGGGCGCAGCGTGATCTGAAAGCCTCTATAAGCAGATAAATCAAGTTAAAAAATAAGTACTAAAAAAAAGAAAAAAGCAACATGAGCTTTACTCAACTATTTCCCCAATATAATTCTAGTTTGAATCCATTACGCGGAAGCGCTATACAATGTTCAGTTAAAAAATTACGACAAAACATGATATTGGTGAATACAGGGCTGAAAACTCCAATAATTTGTTTCCAACATGAGCTGAAAAGAGTGCCAATCACTAAGCAAACGAGGTTTCTTTTGGGAATTGAAGATGTGGAAGTGTTTGGTGAACCAAAAATGCTTTTGTCAAAACCGCTAGAAAGAAAATGTAAAAGCAAACTAGTTTGGACTGAACTAACTAAAATTTGGCGAAGTGACCGGAATTTGATCAAAGGGTTTATTTTGAATTCAGTCAAAGGAGGTTATGCGGTAGCAATCGCAGGTCATATAGCTTTTCTTCCAAAGAGTCTTCGCAGAAATCGAAAAGTATTTCATAGTCAATGGAGAATCTTCTCCATTTTGAACATGAACTCAAAAATTGGCAATATCGTAATAAAAGAAATTGGTGATGGCAAACTAGATTATTCTTCGCCAGCAAAACCGCGTCAAAAACAAGTAAAGCGTTTAGGCGCAAAGCGGAAACACTTGCAAAACACGAAAAAAAACACATTTTTTCATAAATATGAAAAAAACAAAAAAAAAAAAAATAAAAATTCCAGCTTTATTCCTATGGTCTTTACGACCCAAAAGACCAAACAAAGCTTAAAGCGCTTAGGCCCAAAGCCTCAAGCCCACACTAAGAAAACGCATGAAAATACGGAACGATCCACCACAAATAACGTATCTAGACTCAGAGATCAAGGCCGGGCAAGGAATTAAATTTTGTTGGTGTGTTAACGCAGAGCAACTAAAGAACTGGGTTTGAAGAAAGGATGTCATGGAAATGACCAATTAGTGTGACTACAAGCGATTTATCATTGCCCCATATGCCCATGTGGAAACTCGATACCTCGATGATGGAATGGATAGTAGTGGAAATATTAGTAGCTTTTAGTTAACCTATCTATCTATAAGCTTAAAAAATCTTTTTTTTCGTCCAGACTCCAAAACAATCGTAGTGTTCGCTCTGCGTTATGTAGAATACTAATAACAAAATATATATATATATATTTTAATCATGACTCTAGTTTTTTTACGAACTTTTCTCTCTTTAATTTCCTATGAAAATCTGCGGCCCGTTTGGCAGGTTTTGCTTAAAGAGCTTCAACATTAAGGGCTCAAAGAAGAAAACAAGTTTTCTTCTCTCGTAATTCAATAAAAGTATTTGAATTAACAAAGAAAAAGTAAAAAAAAATGCCTCAACTAGATCAATTTACCTATTTGACGCAATTTGTTTGGTTATGTGTTTTTTATATGGCCTTTTATGTATTATTATATAATGATGGATTACCCAAAATAAGTCGCATTCTCAAATTACGAAAACAGCTGATTTCGCATCAAAATGGAAGCACAGAGCCGAGCGATTACAGTGTTGAACAGGATGTTGTTTTCAAAGAATGCTTTGATACCAGTATATCCTATCTGTACTCAGGTGTATCTGGAGCATCCAAGTGGTGTAACGAAATGGTAAAAAGCTTAAATGCTAATCAATTAAAACGACTGAATAAATCTTATGTATGTTCCTTGGGAGAAATTAGTGTCTCACAAGTAATAAAAAAAAACGCACTTTCAATTATGAGTCCCTCTACTTATCATATAACTTCTTTAGCGTCACGTCAAACCACAGCTCTTAACAAAATCTATGTTTTACGCGGACAAAGGAACACCCTAGTAAATATCAAGAACGGACCAAAAAAAAAGAAAAATACGAATGCGTGAATTTATTATATTTGCTATTCTAATTTTTAGTGTTTTAAGTTCAAAACAAATCTTAATTTATAATGAAGAAATTATTGTAGCTTTAAGTTTTGTAGGTTTTGTTATATTTAGTCAAAAAACCTTTGGTGAAACTTTAAAAGCTACTTCTGATGCGCGAAGCGAAGCTCTTCTTTCAGAGTTACAGCAATTGATGAGTTCTCAAGAAGCTCTGTTGTCCGAGTTGAAGAAACAGCATGAATTACGTAGTATAAGTTTGCGTTCAAGTACGCAAATGATTGGAGAATCTTGTATAAATGATCTGCTTACGCGCTGCGCACCTAAGTGCAAACAGACAGTGCAAGCTGTGTTATGCCAACAAGTAGAGCAAAAGTTGAAAACACTGTTAGCTATTCAAGAGCATTCTCGCAGCAGTTTACAAGAGAAGATAGTCACCTGTTTTCGCGAAACAGTTTGTGACGAATTTCGCTTTTCTAAATTGCGAAAACATCAGTCAAAACTAGTTCAACAAAGCATGGTATTATTGAAAAATGGAGTTCTGAAATGAACAATTTTGCACAAAGATGGCTGTTTTCCACGAACCACAAAGATATAGGGACTCTATATTGCATTTTTGGTGCCATTGCCGGAGTCATGGGTACATGCTTTTCAGTACTAATTCGTATGGAATTAGCACAGCCTGGCAATCAAATTCTTGGTGGAAATCATCAACTTTATAATGTGTTAATAACAGCTCACGCTTTTTTAATGATTTTTTTTATGGTTATGCCTGCGATGATAGGTGGATTTGGTAATTGGTTCGTTCCGATTCTTATAGGTGCACCTGATATGGCATTTCCACGATTAAATAACATTAGTTTTTGGTTGTTACCACCGTCATTGTTACTTCTCTTAAGTTCTGCTTTGGTAGAAGTGGGCGCTGGTACCGGATGGACGGTCTATCCGCCGTTAAGTGGTATAACCAGTCATTCTGGAGGATCTGTGGATTTAGCCATTTTCAGTCTTCATTCATCGGGTGTTTCTTCTATTTTAGGTTCTATTAATTTTATTACTAGTGCGCTGTGCGAGGCTCGTTTTCAGTGAGGACTAATATCCATATTCCTACATGTATGTCTGACTTTTTTAAAGAAATACATGCAGCAGGCCAATGCGGCATTTTGGGTTAATAATCCATCATGTTTGCGAGCAGTTGGTCAATAGGGAGGCCAAAGGGGACTGCCCTCCTTGGTGGTATCCTCTAAGCGGGGTAGTAAGGGTTAGGTTAACCAACTTGATACGCACTCACTGCCTTGAAAAGGCTATATATCCCAAGCAGAATACGTCGGTATATGTGTGGCAGAGTAACCCAGGAACCAATACCAATCTGGACGAAAGCTTTGACTGATGTAGTGAACGGTCATAGTTGTTGGACAGCCACGAGTAATCCTAACATAGGAACCAGCCTGAGTAATCAAGCAAGTGCGCAAGGACCTTAAACTACTGAAGGCTCTAACAAAGATCAAAGAGAAAACACAAAAATAGGGCAACCACGGGAAGTAACCGCTTCACATCATCCGACAAATGATGCGCGGGCTCAGAGGTCTCATAGTAGCAAGGGGAAGGAAACCAACCCAGCCAGAACACAAAGGTGACTAGTCAGAAAACGATCCATAGTTCTTTTTCATCTGTTTCGGGCAAAAAAAGTAACTCTCGCAAGCCTTTTCAAAGAAATCAGAAGAATGATTAACAAAGCAACGCCCGTACATATGCTAATAAGATAGTAAACAATTGTAAAAATAACCAGGGACGCTATAATGGACTGAGAATAATTCTATCGGATCCTAAATTTCTGGTTTACTGCTATGAAAGTATCCAAGGTAAGCCTGGGGACATTACTCGTAAAACCAGCTTTCTTGGCTTTGCGGAAAAAGGTTCAGATGGCCCAACCCCTTATAGATTGCATGGGAACTGGTTTTTCGAACTCGCAAATACGTATACGCAAAGGCCGAATCATAAATTAATCTGCGCCAAAGGTATTAAAAGATAAGACTATCACATCCAGATATCCATCCTGGCCTAATTAATAGGACTGCTCAATTATTGTGGTGTGGTTAATAAAAGAAATCTGCAAAAAGTGATATGGTTCTTAGTTCACTCATCCAAAGCCGGCTTTAAAATCGAAGTTCCAAACTGAGTTCAATAAAATTGGAGCTAAGCTTCAATGCCTGAATACTTAGAGTAGCCTGATGATTCCAAATAACTATAAGGTTCTACATGATTACAAGGTAAACAGCTACTCCAAATTAGGTTATGCAGGTTTAGTAGACCGAAAAATTTTACGAGTCTGGGTTAGGCCGGATTTGTGCTATCTGCAGTAATAGGAATATGAAAATAGATCATGTAAGGACTGTTTTAGACGTTTAAGTAAAAATTCAAATAAGAAACTAAGGTTACCCGGTTGCCCAGAGCATATAAACGGAAGCAGATTCCATTATGTAAAGCTCACCACAAAGCGTATCATGCAAAGAAGCTAGGAAATGCAGATAATATCATACTATCAGTCCTAGGCTTCTATTAAATAACACATCCTTCGAGACGCACCTGATACAAGAATCTCAGCAATTGAAGTTTTCCGAGTGAGAGCTGTATGACAAAAAATTGTCATGTATGGTTCGGAGGGCAGCATAGACTGACCCCTATCTATTTTTAACATGCGTGGGCCAGGAATGACCATGCATAGATTACCCCTATTCGTATGGTCCGTATTAGTGACAGCATTCCCACTTTTATTATCTCTTCCAGTATTGGCAGGTGTATTTGCGCTTGACAAGGCAGCGATGTCTTGGTCGAATTTGACTATATGCTGGGAACTCTGCAAAGACGATCAGCAGGGAACGAACCATGATGGTTCGCCCTCAGAGACTATACGCCAAACATCTCTGGCCAAACCTACTTTTGCCATCCAGGCAAACAAAAGCTTGATGCCTATTTGGCCGGCTTGATTTGAAGTGATGGGTGCATGATCATAGTGTTTGCAAATCCTTTGGCCTCGTGGTCAATGCGGGCTAAAAAAAAGGATATTGTGCGCATCAAAGCGGGTATGATTAAGAAAAGATGAAGATATAGTCCAAACTGCACCACAACGGCATGAAAAAAATCGATTTTTATTGTGCTCCACCGACCAAAAGTGTGTGAATAGATTGGCAATTACCATGTTATTAACTGATAGGAACTTTAATACAACCTTTTTTGATCCTGCAGGAGGAGGAGATCCAATATTATACCAGCATCTCTTTTGGTTTTTTGGTCATGGGCGCGATTGCGCCAATAGAAAAGGTGGTACGCTGCCCTTACAGCGCTACCTAAGCGAGCACAGCTGTTCTGTGCCTCAAATAAACTATCTGCCTGGAATGCAGATAACTGGCAATGAGGTGGGATGTTTGGGAGTCGATGTCATGAGAAAGGTAGAGGATGGTGCCAGAAAAAGAAAAAAAGGCCCTTTTTCTTTTGTTTCAGTTTCAAACTCTTTTGGGTTAGACCCCGGTAATAGTAGGGATCTTTTGGGATTGGAGTGTGCCCTCCTTTCTTCTAAGGGTAAGATTTCACACGTTGCGTGCAAGAAGCCTTCGGCCCTTGCCCGGGCGGACCACTCGAGACCCAACATCTTTCGAAAAGACAGATATTCTATTGGTAGCGTTGCCCCTGTGGTGGAACTTTTTTTAAGAGCCGAAATTGGCATTTCCATTCAACTGGACATTGTTGATATATCCAAGTCAATGATGCTATCACAGGGTGAGATGAGACGTAAGGCTATACACAATAACATGTGGGTAATGCTGAAACGTTTGACGTGGAAAGAGAGACGTGGCTTCTCTAATGGCTCAGGATCTCCAGACAGTCTCTTCGCTGAATGGAAGGAGACCCGAAAAAAATCACGAATTATCGCCAGGAAAGCCGCGGTCATCATGAACGAGGGTCGGTGGCCAATGTTGGGAAAGAAATTTACGGCTATCCATCAATTAGTAAAGAACCAACAAAGGATCCTCTCTCTTTTAGCAGCTTCCCTGGGACTCGGAAACCCACTCCTGAAAGACTGCATGCTTGAAATCTGTACTCAATTAACCTCTCGAATAATTGCCGTAGATAATTTATATTATACTTCTGGAAGTCGAACTCCGGGAATCGATGGTAAAATACTAGAAGCTTCTTCCCGAATCGGTCTAGTTCGTCGTATCTTCTGGATTAATCTAAAAAACTACAAGAGCTCACCTGTTCGCCATGTCTCCATTTTTGAACTAAAAAATGGTGAAAGGCTGCTAAGAATACCCACAATATTTGACAGGACCGTCCAGCACTTGTTCAAACTAGCTATTGAACCTGTAACAGAACCCTTTGCTGACAAATATAGCTTTGGATCTCGAAGAGGAACATGTGCACACATGGCGGTAGGTGAAATTGCTTACATACTAAACACGAAAAAGCAAAGAGTACGCAAAGTTAGCAATAAGAAAATGGAACAAAATAGTAAAAATTTTGTTTCCAAATGGGTAATTGATGCTGATATAAAAGGCTTCTTCGGCCGAATATTTCACCGATGGATCTTAGATAATTTTCCTATGCCTAGTAGTACAGAAATTGTACTCAAGGAATGGCTTAAGAGTCCAATTGAATATCAAGGGGAACTTGAAGTCTCGTTCCGCGGTGTCATAAGTCCTTTAATCGCGAACTTTGCCCTGGATGGCTTAAAAAATAAAATAACTAGCGGACACCGGACCACTATAACTGATCTTAAAAGGACAGAATGGATGCAAAGGAAAGGCCATAGTTATCTTTTTAATCAGACCCGAAAAACAGAATCAGTCCGCCTTATCAGGTATGCTGATAACTTTGTCATTATTATTAATGATGAGACATTAGTGGAACGACTTTTTGAAAAAGCAAAAAGTTTCCTGGCGGAACGTGGCCTCCAATTGTCGTCAGAAAAAACCCGCATATTCCCGTGGAAGATCGGAGAGAGACTTAATTTTCTCGGCTTCATATTCTACAATATCGATAGGGCTCGCTCTCATAGTCAAGTTACTTCCTCATGTAAGGTGGGAAAAAACTTTACTCGTGGGGGCCTCTACGTGTATCCTAATCCTAATGGGATAATGTCGCTGAAATGGAAAATAAAAAATGTCTTTTCTGAAAATCTAGATCTCTCTCCTTACCAGATGATCAAATTGGTAAACCCAATTCTTCATGGTTGGGGCAACTACTTTGGAATTGGCAACTTTCTTCATACCTTCAGTCTGCTGGATCACTGGATCTGGCATAGAAGCTGGCGATATTTACATCGTAAATTCTCTAAAACTCCTCGACCCAGACTGGTTTCCCGATTCTATCAGGGGGTGCCCTCTCCCTGTGGCAGACTCTGGGATTTCCATGCTACTTGGACTGAGCCTAGTGTAGATGCCAAACACCATTGTGCTGATGTGATATGGATAACACTCCTTGCGTCTATGGTAAAAGAAGTTCCTGCTCATATGTTTCGAGCATCTTGTGATCTAGGTAATCCTTTTGTAGATTCAACCCCCTTTGATGAATGGAATCTTCGGATTCAAAGCTATCGGGAAATTTTTATGGACGGGAAAGGTAACGAATTTAGCAGGCTATTCATCCGCCAAAAAGGTATATGTCCCGTATGCAATCAAGGCTTAGGTTATTTGACTAGCTCTAATTTAGAGATTCATGACCTGCGGCCTTTTTATAAGAACTCGGAAGTGCCTGGTAATGGTAATTTGTTGCACAAATCCCTTGTGCACTCTTGGTGTCTTGTTACAGAACATGCTTGAGGATAGACTACATAGGTTATGGGCATATTCCGCGAAGAGCCCAGTGCTTTGAGAGGAGCTCGCTGGGTTCTGTGGGGGGCTTTGCTGGGAACGGCAAAATCTATCCCGATCCTGAGGTCTATATTCTAATTTTGCCAGGATTCGGTATCATTAGTCATATCGTTTCTACTTTTTCAAGAAAACCCGTATTTGGTTATCTAGGCATGGTTTATGCCTTGATCAGTATTGGAGTTCTTGGATTTATTGTGTGGGCGCACCACATGTTTACTGTAGGCTTAGATGTTGATACACGTGCTTACTTCACTGCGGCTACCATGATTATTGCCGTGCCTACTGGAATAAAAATTTTTAGTTGGATTGCTACCATGTGGGGAGGTTCAATACAATACAAAACACCCATGTTATTTGCTGTAGGATCTATCTTCTTGTTTACTGTAGGGGGGTGCGACGTGCTAACCGGAATGGATGACGTTTACTTCACCATAACCCCAAAAATGGCGACAGACGGACGTATTCTCTCTCCAGTTGACGTGTAGGGGAGACCCCAAAAGCAAAGATGAGTGGGGTGAAAAAACCCCTCCTTTGGGGGCTTCCGAAAAGTGGTACCCTAAAAAGGCAACGGAAGGAACCAAAAACAACAAGGTAATTTGCACTAACGGGAGGCGAACCCGGTGGACCCCCTACCGGGTCAACGCGTCAACTCTCTCGAAAACCTCGTACGTGGCCAAATAGCAGTAGGGTGCAAGCAATTCAAGGCTCAAGTAAGCCTCGCCCGCTATGAAGGACTTAAGGTTCCCAATCCCAACACCTAACCGGATGACGCCATTTCTGTTAAGCACGGGACAGCAGGTGACCCACCACTTCACTTTGCTGAGGAGGCCCTCAACAAATAAGGTTTGGAAAAATCTTTTTGCTATACCCTTGCTACGCGGGCCAGGCGCACAGGCGTGTGAGGACTTCACTAGTCAGGCGGATAACTAACCTGATAGCGAAAGAACTGCATTCCATTCTTAACAACGACAAAGGCAACCTTAACAACAACCTTAACCCTTGCAGATTTCTATTTCAACGAGACCTAATCGAGTTGGCATACAAATGTTTTAGTCCATCCCGGGGCGAAGTACGCCGGCCCTTAACAACAAAGTAGTAGACGTCAGCAGAAGAAAAATAAACAACTTCGCTCAGAACGCTTCCAATTTCAACAAGGTATGAGGCGCTTCAAGGGAGGCGAACGCCCGCCGCTTACTACAGTGGCCCTCTAGAGAAAAGATCATTCTAAAAGCAATTAGGACAATAGTATATATAAATTATTTACAAACCGGTGCCCTTATCAAGGTTTTCGACCCTTGCATTCATTTAGCCCACGGTTAATTGGAACTGGACTGCAAAAGCACCACTGAGCTCTAAAAGAGCATATAACAAAATACTACGGCTTAATCGACCATCTAATTTTGGTAAACCTGTTTAAAAAAAGATAGGAGACTTATACGATTCGTTTCTAAAGCGCTAAGAGCAAAATACAAGAGGACTACAAAGGCTGGATCCTAAGAGGAATATGCAACTACTATTCGTTCGTTGATAAGTTCTACTAATTAACAAATTATCTGAAACTCGTCATCAGGAGCTGCTGTGTTCGCACTCTAATCATAAAATTGCGGCAACGAAGAGCCTCGAAAACGTACAAAAATTTTAGCGCAGGGTACGCAGCCAAATACAAAGTCCCAACCAGAAAGGGTCAACTCGTCTACGAAAAATTCTCAAAAAAGCAACAAGTAATACTAGAGCACAATCTAAAAAAAGCAAACGCCTTACAACTACAATGGGACGGATTAAAGCAGGAGGAAAAGGGCTTCTCCAGAAGTGATATATCTTAATAATTTTACAGGGAAAGGAACCCGGAATTAAGTCAAAGGTTACTTTCTGGTGTTCTGCAGTAATATAAGTCCAAACCAAAACGAGAAGAGCACACAGGCATTAAGGAAAACCCCAACCAAAAAGCTTGGTCCCGCTACGCCTCTTTTCAAAAAGCTACGCGGCAGATCTATACTGGACGATACCAAATGCCTAGTCAACAAATCCAGACCAATAAAGATTAACCACATGCGCAAGTTGAGCCAACTTGACAAGAACATCTCACAGATAAACAAGATGATGACCATGTTCAACAGAAAACGAATATCCCTTTGCAAGCTCGAGCACAAGAGAGCCAACCACGGAAAATACTTCTTCGGGCTCTCTCTTCCCGATCGAAAGAAGGAACTCAAAAGGAAGAGAAGGAAACCGGAGAGGCACCGCAGCCTCGTTCGACACGTCGGTACAGGCTATGAAACCCGTGCCAAGTCGTAAAAGAATTAAACGCGCGTGCAAGCCGTATGATGGGAAAACTATCATGTACGGTTACGAGAGAGGTGCACTAAAAGCGCGAAGGAAACCCAAAATTGGCCCCACGCGAGTAAGGGCACCTACTCTACTCTTACTGGAATAGTATTGGCCAATTCTGGGCTGGACATCGCTCTACATGATACTTATTATGTGGTTGCACATTTCCATTATGTTCTTTCTATGGGAGCTGTTTTTGCTTTATTTGCAGGATTCTACTATTGGATAGGTAAAATAACTGGTCTTCAATATCCAGAGACTTTAGGTCAAATTCATTTTTGGATTACTTTTTTTGGTGTGAACTTGACTTTTTTTCCTATGCATTTTTTAGGTCTTGCAGGTATGCCACGTCGCATTCCAGATTATCCAGATGCTTACGCTGAATGGAATGCCTTTAGTAGTTTCGGCTCGTATGTTTCTGTAGTAGGAATTTTGTGTTTCTTTGTAGTGGTTTTTTTTACTCTAACCAGTGAAAACAAGTGTGCTTCAAGTCCTTGGGCTGTTGAACAGAATTCAACGACACTTGAATGGATGGTCAAAAGCCCTCCGGCATTTCACACTTTTTCAGAACTTCCGGTTATCAAGGAAAGCATTTAGACGTCTTAGCAGATGGTGCCACTTAAGCACTTACCCGCTCTGCCCTCTAAGGACTTAGTCCATTGGGGGGGCGGAGCCCCGCCTCGCCCCGAAAAGTAATGGCAAAAAGATATTAATTTAACAAGGGCCTTCGGCCGCCAAAACTAATTATGAATTTAATGTAATCAATTTATCAATTAATTGGAATATGGCAACTCAATTTGTTATGCTAGAAAAGAAGAAAACAATTAAATAACGAGGACAGATATTTGAACAGTTATGGCAATAATGTATAGATTGCCAATGCTTCTGACGTATTCCTTAATATTAAAGGAGCACTCCGCATACGGTGCATAAAAGAGCGTAGAACGAATAAGCTGTCAAACAAACAGCAGAAATTACTACTCGCTTCAACAAGAACCAAGGCCGAGCTTCAAACTACAGAAAATTTTTAATAAATGGCCAATAAAAAAAAAAATAATATAAATAAAAAATAGTATAAATAGAAAATACTATAAATGAAGAGCACTGCTTCTCAATCGTGTCGCCAGTACTGATTATATTGCCGGGCCGGGTTTCATAAGATAGGTTAGCATAATTTGGATAATTAATAAAAAAGACAGATAGATAATTAATGTTGACGGTGACGTAGATTACTGGCGGAACTTGAAAATAACGGGAATCCGCTCTTCATAGAAAAATCATAGATATTAATTAATTAATTTGCGGGAGCTAAATATGAAGATATCTATATCTATACTGTTATTCACAGTTGCTATTAAACAACTCCTTAACTGCAGGATTGCTGCAGATTGTATAATATAGAAAAATTAAATAGGAATAGTAGTTGGTAACACCTACTTAACTTCTCTTTTTTCAGAGCCGCATCAAAGGCTGCGGCGTTCTCTTCGTCCAATCTAAGCTCGAAATCTTCTTGTAACTTCTCTTTTTGTGTTTTGAACTATCTGAGCTTAGATTACAGGCCCGCGGCCTTTTCTCACAAAAAAAAAAAGGGCGTGAGCGGCCATAAAGACATAAAAAAATATATATATATTTTAGTTTAACGTAATTACTCGTACTAGACGAGCCAACGTACAATGTATATTTTGATGTGCATATGAACTGCCAGGGGAACTTCTATAAAAACATTTGGGTATAGCAGGACTTGAACCTGCGACCATTAAGTTAAAAGCCTAATGCTCTACCAATTAAGCTATACACCCAAAAAAATATATATATATTTTTTTTATCATTATGTAATTTAATAATAATAAATTAATAAAAAACAACAATGACCTGCGGAGCAAAAAAATATATATATATTTTGGGGATTCAAGGCGCAACGTGTTACGCATCCATTTCAGTCTAATTTTATTACTTCGGTTTTAGAGAATCTAGGCTTAGTAGGACTCGAACCTACAATATCACCGTTATGAGCGGTGCGTTTGAACCAATTAAACTATAAGCCCTGGATTCGATATGCTAGTAAGCATATCGAATCCAACCTAACCTGTCG